GACCTCATACAATAACTGTCCTAGCTCTACCGTATCTTTTGTTTCATTTCTTCTGGAACAATCACAAAGACTTTTTTGATTATGGACGTACTACCAGAAATTCAATGCGTAATCTTAGCATTCAATGTGTATTCCTGAATAATTTAATTATTCAATTATTCAACCATTTCATTTTACCAAGTTCAATGTTAGCCAGATTAGTCAACATTTATATGTTTCGATGCAACAACAATATGTTATTTGTAACAAGTAGTTTTGTTGGTTGGTTAATTGGGCATATTTTATTCATGAAATGGGTTGGATTGGTATTAGCCTGGATACAACAAAATAATTTTATTAGGTCTAATGTACTTATTCGATCTAATAAGTATCTTGTATCAGAATTTAGAAATTCTATGGCTCGCATTTTTAGTATTCTCTTATTTATTACCTGTGTTTACTATTTAGGTAGAATGCCGTCACCCATTCTAACTAAGAAATTGAAAGGAATTTCAGAAGCGGCAGAAGTGGGGGAAAGTGAGGAAGAAAGAAACATAGAAATAGAAACTATTTCCGAAGGGGGGGGGTATAACCAGGAACAAGAGGTATCCACCGAAGAAAATCCTTCTTCTTCCCTTTTTTCGGAGGAAAGGGTGGATCCGAGCAAAATCGATGAAACAGAAAAGCTACGAGTGACTGGAAAGAAAAAAATAAAAATAAAGGGCGGACTCCACTTTCCCTTTAACTTTCAAGAGGCATACTATAAAAATAGACCAGTTTATGAAACTTCTTACCTGGATGGGAATCAAGAAAGTTCGAAGTTCGAAATATTAAAAAAAAAAGAAGATATAAATTTATTATGGTTTGAAAAACCCCTTGTGACACTTCTTTTTGATTCTAAACGATGGAATCGACCCTTGCGATATATAAAAAATGACCGGTTTGAAAATGCTATAAAAAATGAAATGTCACAATATTTTTTTTACACATGTCAAAGTGATGGAAAAGAAAAAATATCTTTTACGTATCCACCCAGTTTATCAACTTTTGGAGAAATGATACAAAAAAAAATATATTTTTTCACACCAGAAAAATGGTTTTCTGATGAATTGTATACTGATTGGAGTTTTATCAATGAACTAAAAAGAAGAAATTTAAGTAAGGAGTTTATAAAAAGAGTCAAATCTTTAGATAAGGAATCTTTTGATCTGGGCATACTTGAAAAAAGGACTCGATTCTCTAATAATGAAACTAAAAGAGAATACTTACCTAAAATATATGATCCTTTCTTGCATGGACCCTACCGCGGAAGAATCAAAAAATGGGTTTCACCTTTAAGCATAAATCAAACTTCTAAAAAAAAAAACACGGATCCATTTTGGATAAATAAGATTCATGCTATACTTCTTACTACTGATTATCACGAATTTGAACAGACACTAGATACACTCAATAGAAAATCATTATCAACAGAAAAAGAACTCTCTTTATTGACATTGACAGAAGACGAACAGAGAAATATCGATTCCGAGGATCGAGTCAAAATATTGAAATTTTTATTGAATATAGTTATAACTAATCCCAACAATCAAACAATTAGAAAAAAATCTATTGGAATAAAAGAAATAAGTAAAAAAATTCCTCGATGGTCATACAAATTAATCGACGATTTAGAACAACAGGAGGGAGAAAACGAGGAAAATATAACAGCAGAGCATGAAATTCGTTCAAGAAAATCCAAGCGCGTAGTGATTTTTACTAATAACCAGGCAAACGCCGATACTTATACTAATACCAAGAATGCTAATGATCCTAATCAAAGGGACGAAGTGGCTTTGATACGCTATTCGCAACAATCGGATTTTCGCCGCGACATAATAAAAGGTTCCATGCGTGCCCAAAGACGTAAAACAATTATTTGGGAACTGTTTCAAGCAAATGTGCATTCGCCACTTTTTTTGGACAGAGTAGACAAACCCCTCTTTTCTTCTTTTGATATTTCTGGGCCGCTGAAACTAATATCTCTAAATTGGATATGTAAAAAAAAAGAATCACAAATTTCTGATTATACAGAAAAAAAAATCGAGAAAAAAAACGAGGATAAAAGAGAAAAATACAAAAGAGAAGAGAAAATGCGGATAGAAATAGCAGAAGCTTGGGACAGCATTTCACTTGCTCAAGTAATAAGGGGCTCCGCGTTAATAACCCAATCAATTCTTAGAAAATATATTATATTACCTTCATTGATAATAGCTAAAAACGTTGCCCGTATGTTATTATTTCAATTTCCTGAGTGGTCCGAGGATTTAAAGGGTTGGAATCGCGAAATGCATGTTAAATGTACTTATAATGGTGTTCAATTATCCGAAACAGAATTTCCAAAAAACTGGTTAACAGACGGTATTCAGATAAAGATCCTATTTCCTTTTTGCCTGAAACCTTGGCATAGAGTTACACTACAACCCTCTCATAAAGATCCAATGAAAAAAAAGAAAGGTCAAAAGAATGATTTTTGCTTTTTAACAGTTTGGGGAATGGAAACTGAACTACCTTTCGGTTCTCCTCGAAAACGGCGTTCGTTTTTTGAGCCTATTTTAAAAGAACTAAAAAAAAAAAAAAAAAAATGGAAAACGAAATGTTTTATGGCTTTAACAATTTTAAAAGAAAGAACAAAATTGTTTCGAAAAGTATCAAACGAAATAAAAAAACGGGTCACTCAAAACATTCTATTTCTAAAGGGAATAATAAAAGAATTTTCAAAAAAAAATCCAATTCCATTTTTTGGGTTGAGAGAAATATATGAATTGGGCGAAACTAAAAAGGATTCGCTAATCAGTAATAAGATGATTCGGAAATCATCCCTTCAAATTCAATCTATGGAGCGGAGAACTTATTCATTAACAGAAAAAAAAATAAAGGATCTGACTACGAGAACAAACACAATAAAAAATCAAACAGAAAAAATTAGAATTATAAAAGACAAGAAAAACGAATTTCTAACTCAAGAAATAAATATTAGTTCTAACAAAATAAGTTATCGGGATAAAATAGTAAAATCATCAAAAAAAAATTGGCAAATATTAAAAAGAAAAACTATTCGATTAATCCGTAAATTCTATTTTTTTATAAAATTTTTCATTGAAAAGATATACATAGATATTCTTCTATATATCATTAATATTCCAAGAACCAATACACAACTTTTTCTTGAATCAACAAAAAAAATGATTGAAAAATTCATTCACAATAATGAAGCAAATCAAGAAAGAATTAATAAAACAACTAAAAATACAACTCATTATATTTCAACTATAAAAAACTCGCTTTCTTCACTTTCTAATGTTAGTATTAGAAATAAAAACGAAAAAGGTTTTTGTGACTTATCCTGCTTCTCACAAGCATATGTATTTTACAAATTATCACAAACCCAAGTTATTAGTTTTTATAAATTCAAACCTATCCTTCAATATCATGATGATGGAACATCTCATTTTCTTAAAAATGAAATAAAAGATTATTTTGAAGAACAGGGAGTATCTCATTCCAGCTTAAGACATCATTATGGATTAAGACAGAAAATCTTTTGGCATTCTGGAATGAATGAATGGAAAAATTGGTTAAGGAGTCGTTATCAATACGATTTATTTCAGAGTAGATGGCTTAGATTAGTACCAGGACAATGGCGAAATAGAGCCAATCAACGCTATCTGGCTCAAAATAAAGATTTAACAAAATGGGATTCAGATGAAAAAGAAAGATTAATTCATTACGAAAAAAACGAAAAAAAAAATGATTTTCAAGCGAATTCATTACTGAATTTTCAAGCGAATTCATTACTGAATCAAGAACAAAAATATAAAAAATCAAATTTGAAAAAACACTATGGATATGATTTTTTATCATATAAATCTATTAATTATCAAGATAAGAGGGACCCGTATGCTTATGGATCACCATTCCAAGTAAATAAGAGGGAAGAGATTTCTTATAATTACAACATGGATAAACGCAAATTTTTTGATACACTGAGGGATATCCCTATCCCTAATTATCTAGGAGAAGATGATATCCTAGATGCTATGGGGAAATTTTCACATAGAAAGTTTTTTAATTGGCGAATTCTTCATTTTTGTCTTAGAAATAAGGCCAATATTGGGTCCTGGGTCGATACCAGTACTAAGAGTAACAAAAATATTAAGACTGTGTTTAATAATTCTCAAATAATTGATAAAATGGATTTCACAATTTCTCAAGATCAAGAAAACAACCCATCCAATCAAAAACAAAAAGGAAGCCCTTTTGATTGGATGGGAATGAATGAAGAAATACTAAGCCGTCCTATATCGAATCTGGAGCTTTGGTTCTTCCCAGAATTTATGTTGCTATATAATGCGTATAAGGTTAAAACATGGATCATACCAATAAAATTACTTCTTTTAAATTTTAATGGAAATGGAAACATTAATAAAAATATTATTGAAAATCAAAAAAAGGACCCCCTTATAGCACCGAATGAAAAAAAAATTATTGGATTAGAGAATCGAAATCAAGAAGAAAAAATTATTGGATTAGAGAATCGAAATCAAGAAGAAAAAGAACTCATAGGCGAAGGGGATCTTGTATCAGATGCACAAAAACAAGGAAATTTGAAATCCGTTCTCTCAAACCAAGAAAAAGATGTTGAAGAAGATTATAGTAAATCAGACAGAAAAAAACGTAGAAAGAAAAAGCAATACAAGAGCAACATGGAAGCAGAGCTTGATTTCTTCCTAAAAAGGTATTTGCGTTTTCAATTGAGATGGAATGATTCTTTAAATCAAAGAATAATCAATAATATCAAAGTATATTGTCTCTTGCTTAGACTGATAAATCCAAACGAAATTGTTATAGCCTCTGTTCAAAGGGGAGAAATGAATCTGGATATTTTGATGATTCAGAAGAATTTAACTCTTAGAGAATTAATGAAAAAAGGGATATTGATTATTGATCCAGTTCGTCTGTCGGTAAAAAATGATGGCCAATTTATTCTATACCAAACTATAAGTATTTCGTTGGTTCATAAAAATAAACACCAAATTAATCAAAGATACCAAGAAAAAAACTATATTGATAAAAAGAATTTTGATGAATCTATTGTAAGACATCAAAAAATGACTGAAAATAAAGACAAAAATAATTATGATTTGTTTGTTCCTGAAAATATTTTATCTCCTTACCACCGGCGAGAATTGCGAATTCGAATTTCTTTCAATTCAAGGGATAAAAATCGTATGCATAGAAATCCAGTATTTTTAAATAATGTAAAAAACTGTGGTCAAGTTTTGACTAAAAACAAACATCTTGATAGTGATAAAAAGAAACTAATTAAATTAAAGTTCTTTCTTTGGCCCAATTATCGATTAGAAGATTTAGCTTGTATGAATCGCTATTGGTTTAATACTAATAATGGCAGTCGTTTCAGTATGGTAAGGATACATATGTATCCACGTTTGAAAAGTCGTTAATGGTAAATTTTCCCATATATTATGTATGTACCGTGACGGGTCTATGAAAACAAATACAAATAGATGGGCACAAGGATTGTCTTACATTTCATTCTGATACATGATATTAATTTAATGACATACATATCAAATATATATTAATTAGATCGACAAATTAATTAACAAAATCCTCTTATTTGAACTCTAAAATTTTTTCTTTTGTCGAAATATATCACTCTTTTCTATCTCTGTACGAATCAAATTGAAAACCGGATTGATTCATTTTATTTGAAATTTGAACAAATTAGAAAGTTCATAACGAACTTAAAATCATTGTGTATATCAAAATGACTGGTATTATTATTACTGATCAGTAAAATTCACATTCAAAAAAGGGGGGAGAGAATATTTTGTTTTATGGTAAAAAATTCATTCATCTCAGTTATTTTTCAAGAAAAAAAAGAAGAAAACAGGGGGTCCGTTGAATTTCAAATAGTTAGTTTCACCAATAAGATACGAAGACTTACTTCACATTTGGAATTGCACAAAAAAGATTATTTATCTCAGAGAGGTCTACGTAAAATTCTAGGAAAACGTCAACGACTGCTGTCTTATTTATCAAAGAAAAATCAAATACGTTATAAAGAATTAATTAGTGAGTTGGATATTCGGGAATCAAAAAATCGTTAATTTGCAAATTTTGAATTAGTCGATTTATTAGATTTTCATTTTGATGTACTTCTTTTCGTTTTCAACAATTCATGTAAGAATGAATCGAGGAAAAACTTATGAATCTATCAGCTACAGAAAAAGACCTTATGATAGTCAATATGGGACCTCACCACCCATCAATGCATGGTGTTCTTCGTCTCATCGTTACTCTAGATGGTGAAGATGTTGTTGACTGTGAACCAATATTAGGTTATTTACACAGAGGAATGGAAAAAATTGCGGAAAACCGAACAATTATACAATATTTGCCTTATGTAACGCGTTGGGATTATTTAGCCACTATGTTCACGGAAGCAATAACCGTAAATGGACCAGAGCAATTGGGGAATATTCAAGTCCCTCAAAGAGCCAGCTATATCAGAGTAATTATGTTGGAGTTGAGTCGTATAGCTTCTCATCTATTATGGCTTGGACCTTTTATGGCAGATATTGGTGCACAGACCCCCTTTTTCTATATTTTCAGAGAAAGAGAATTAGTATATGATCTATTCGAAGCTGCCACCGGTATGAGAATGATGCATAATTATTTTCGTATCGGAGGAGTGGCGGCCGATCTACCTTATGGTTGGATAGATAAATGTTTGGATTTCTGCGATTATTTTTTAACAGGAATTGTTGAATATCAAAAACTTATTACGCGAAATCCTATTTTTTTAGAACGAGTTGAAGGAATAGGCGTTATTGGTGGAGAAGAAGCAATAAATTGGGGTTTATCCGGCCCAATGCTACGAGCATCGGGAATCAAATGGGATCTTCGGAAAGTTGATCATTATGAGTGTTACGACGAATTTGATTGGGAAATCCAGTGGCAAAAAGAAGGAGATTCATTAGCTCGTTATTTAGTCCGAATCAGTGAAATGACGGAATCCATAAAAATAATTCAACAGGCCCTGGAAGGAATTCCGGGGGGTCCCTATGAGAATTTAGAAATCCGATGCTTTGATCGAGAAAGGGATCCAGAATGGAATGATTTTGAATATCGATTCATTAGTAAAAAACCTTCTCCCACATTTGAATTACCGAGACAAGAACTTTATGCGAGAATGGAAGCCCCAAAGGGAGAATTAGGAATTTTTCTGATAGGGGATCAAAGCGGTTTTCCTTGGAGATGGAAAATTCGCCCGCCGGGTTTTATCAATTTGCAAATTCTTCCTCAGTTAGTTAAAAGAATGAAATTGGCTGATATTATGACGATACTAGGTAGCATAGATATCATTATGGGAGAGGTGGATCGTTGAAATGATAATTTATACGACAGAAGTACAAGATATCAATTCCTTTTACAGATTGGAATCTTTAAAAGAGGTCTATGGGATCATATGGATGTTGGTCCCTATTTTGATTCTTGTATTGGGAATCACAATAGGTGTACTAGTAATTGTATGGTTAGAAAGAGAAATATCTGCAGGAATACAACAACGTATTGGGCCTGAATACGCCGGTCCTTTGGGAATTCTTCAAGCTCTAGCAGATGGAACAAAACTACTTTTCAAAGAGAATATTCTTCCATCTAGAGGAAATACTCGTTTATTTAGTATTGGACCGTCTATAGCAGTCATATCAATTTTACTAAATTTTGCAGTAATTCCTTTTAGCTCTCGCCTTATTTTAGCCGATCTCAATATCGGTATTTTTTTATGGATTGCCATTTCAAGTATTTCTCCTGTTGGACTTCTTATGTCAGGATACGGATCAAATAATAAATATTCCTTTTTAGGTGGTCTGCGAGCTGCTGCTCAATCGATTAGTTATGAAATACCATTAACTCTATGTGTTTTATCAATATCTCTACGTGCGATTCGTTGAAATATAAACTTTTATTTTCCCTATTCCTTTCGTTCTAGAAAATAAGTTGAATAGATTGAATAGATATCTTTGTTTTTTATTATCCTTCAGTTCAGGTTGATAAACTAAATTAGATAGTTATATATGAGTGAAAGAAAGCAGCTTATAAATTCGCAGTAAATTAAACAAAATAATTGAATCTCATTTACTATGTACAAGAGTTAAGTGGAAGAAAACGTAAGCGAAAGTAGTCTTTACCCCAAGGCGGGTTGATTAGTCAATCTAGCTTGAAGCGGGCTCAAAAGATCAACCGTCTAGAGTTTTCGCTATCCTTTGTATGGATTCCCATACATGTATTGCTAAACAAACGGGGGATTGAACAAAAAAAATGAGTGGATGATTAGGAACACCAAAATACATAAAGGATTAGTAACGGAGATTATGTAAATTATAGAAAAAAGACTTCTGGATAACATAAAAAGAATACTAATTGGGGCTTTCAATTCGTAGAAATGACTAGGCCGTACTCCCCACGATTCCGATCCAGAGTATGCTCCTATCCGCCAATTAAAGTAATGACTATCAGGAACGAAATAATCCTTTACTATTTTTTAGTTTAAGCCCCCATTCGTTTCGTGGTTTTCTCAGATCCGAAAGAAGAATAGGAACGAAAAAGAAACAATTATTAAAGAATAAAAAAGAAATCTTTTTTTTTATTCTTTCTTTCATAGATAAAGAGCTCTAATTCGTGTCATGATTTATGAGCTAATGTAATGTTTCATTTTTTTCGTAATCAAAAACAATGGGTTGAAATATCTATTGATATTCTACAAGAAGTATTTTATTGAAGGCTTAAGTTATTACTCAACAAATCGAAATTGAAATTATTAACGGGCGAGATCAATTCAGAAGCATTTTTTTTTATTCTTCAGAATATAGCAGACAGAATTCCATTGGTATAATTTTGGACCTTCCAATCCATCTTTTCTCTATCTATTCTACAACCATACGAAGATAAATAATACTGATTCGGTCCTAAAATTTATTTGTGACCCACGAGGAGCCGTATGAGGTGAAAATCTCATGTACGGTTTTGGACTAGCGATGGAAACAGTGATGTTATCATCGACTATAATTATCTAACAGTTCAAGTACAGTTGATATAGTTGAGGCGCAATCAAAATATGGTTTTTGGGGATGGAATTTGTGGCGTCAGCCAATAGGGTTTATCATTTTTCTAATTTCTTCTCTAGCAGAATGTGAGAGATTACCTTTTGATTTACCAGAAGCCGAGGAAGAATTAGTAGCAGGGTATCAAACCGAATATTCAGGTATCAAATTTGGTTTATTTTACGTTGCTTCCTATCTAAATCTATTACTTTCTTCGTTATTTGTAACAGTTCTTTACTTAGGGGGTTGGAATATTTCCATTCCGTACATATTTGTCCCTGAGCTATTTGAAATAAATAAAATGAATGGAATCTTTGGAACGACAATTGGTATCTTTATTACATTAACTAAAACTTATTTGTTTTTGTTTATTTCTATCGCAACACGATGGACTTTACCTAGGTTAAGAATGGACCAATTATTAAATCTTGGATGGAAATTTCTTTTACCCATTTCTCTCGGTAATCTATTATTAACAACTTCTTTCCAACTTCTTTCACTGTAAAGAAAGTAAATTATTAACAACTTCTTTCCAACTTCTTTCACTGTAAAGAAAGTAAAGAAAAAAAGAATATGAGATTCATGGCTTGGTTCAAACAAGAGAAAGAAACAAACATAAAATTATTCATAGATATTCACGATATGTTCCCTATGGTAACTGGGTTCATGAATTATGGCCACCAAACAGTCCGAGCAGCAAGGTACATTGGTCAAGGTTTCATGATTACCTTATCCCACGCAAACCGTTTACCCGTAACTATTCAATACCCTTATGAAAAATTAATCACATCAGAGCGTTTTCGCGGGCGAATCCATTTTGAATTTGATAAATGCATTGCTTGTGAAGTATGTGTTCGTGTATGCCCTATAGATCTACCTGTTGTTGATTGGAAATTTGAAACGGATATTCGAAAAAAACGATTGCTTAATTACAGTATTGATTTCGGAATTTGTATATTTTGTGGTAACTGCGTTGAGTATTGTCCAACAAATTGTTTATCAATGACTGAAGAATATGAACTTTCTACTTATGACCGTCACGAATTGAATTATAATCAAATTGCTTTGGGCCGTTTACCAATGTCAGTAATTGACGATTATACAATTCGAACAATTTTGAATTCGACTCAAAGAAAAACTGAGTAAGTAAACCTTCTATTCTATTAAAGAAAAATTTCCAATTCTTTTAAGGTTCTGGTTTGGTTTAAATTTAAAGAATGTTTGGTTTGAATTAAAAAAGAATGAGGCCCTTGGTCAATAAATAAAAATTCAATTACAAATTAACTGGTTGATAAGAATTTCGGATTCATTTTTATTGAAAATCATTAATATATTCGTAATTATTTCGAAATATATAGTAAAATACCCTTTATCTTTTCTTTTCTTTCCAACAAACAAAAAAAGAATCAAAAACGAAACTTACAATAATTGTACTTAGAACAATTCATACCTAATAGATTAGGATTTTATTCAATTAGGAACGGAACATATCATAAAAAAAAAATTCCTGGTCGGGTCAATAAGATCATGAAAAGTATTTCGATTTATTTATCTCTTATTTTACACAGAATGGATTTGCCTGGACCAATACACGATTTTCTTTTAGTTTTTCTGGGATCGGGTCTTATATTAGGGGGCCTGGGGGTGGTATTACTTATCAATCCAATCTATTCTGCCTTTTCATTGGGATTGGTTCTTATTTGTATATCCTTATTCTATATTCTCTCAAATTCTCATTTTGTGGCGGCTGCCCAGCTCCTTATTTATGTGGGAGCCATAAATGTTTTAATCCTATTTGCTGTGATGTTCATGAATGGTTCAGAATATTATAAAGATTTTAATCTGTGGACCATTGGGAACGGCCTTACTTCGTTGGTTTGTACAAGTATTCTTGTTTCGCTAATTACTACTATATTAGATACATCATGGTACGGGATTATTTGGACTACAAGATCAAATCAAATTATAGAACAAGATTTGATAAGTAATAGTCAACAAATTGGAATTCATTTAGCAACAGATTTTTTTCTTCCATTTGAATTCATTTCAATAATTCTTTTAGTTGCTTTGATAGGTGCAATTGCTGTGGCTCGTCAGTAATAAATCTTTCTCTTTCTAACTAGGAGTAGCAAGCAATCAAAATTAAACTTTTTTTCTGCCTTATCGCATCTATTTTCTTTGAATTCTATTTGAATATTGCTCGTGTATAAAATAGAAATTCGTTTATTCAATATATTTCCAATATATTCTTTTTGTTATATTCTAGTCAATCCCATCCGTTGAATTATTGTTCATATTAAAATGAATCGAAATTGATAAGGAGTTGGTCAATGATGCTCGAACATATACTTGTTTTGAGTGCCTATTTATTTTCTATCGGTATTTATGGATTGATCACGAGTCGAAATATGGTTAGGGCCCTTATGTGTCTTGAACTTATACTGAATGCGGTTAATATAAATTTTGTAACATTTTCTGATTTTTTTGATAGTCGGCAATTAAAAGGAAATATTTTCTCAATTTTTGTTATAGCTATTGCAGCCGCTGAAGCAGCTATTGGATCAGCTATTGTTTCCTCGATTTATCGTAACAGAAAATCAACGCGTATCAATCAATCAACTTTGTTGAATAAGTAATATTATATTAATAATATTAAATCATAAGATTCACCAATTTGAATTAGCATGTCCAATATGTTGGAATCTATATCATGTTTTCGAAAACGTAAGAAATCAAAGTATCTTGGTCCTTTCTTATGAGTTGATCCCGAAGGAAATTAATTAGAAAATTTCTGGTAAATCGTTGATTCATCTGGTGTTTAACTATACTGATTCATTTACAAGTTTACTAGATTGAAATTTTATGATGTTAAAAAATTTATAGATCCCATGTCACATTCAGTAAAAATTTATGATACATGTATAGGGTGTACTCAATGTGTCCGAGCCTGCCCCACCGATGTGTTAGAAATGATACCTTGGGATGGATGTAAAGCTAAGCAAATTGCTTCCGCTCCAAGAACAGAAGACTGCGTTGGTTGTAAGAGATGCGAATCCGCTTGTCCAACGGATTTCTTGAGCGTTCGAGTTTATTTATGGCATGAAACAACTCGAAGTATGGGTCTAGCTTATTGATACGTTCCAGAAAAGAAAACCCCACTTGAATACATTTTGAATCCATTTGATTTTTTTTACTGAAAAAACCCGTGCTCAAAAAAAATCTTTCTGAGCACGGGTTTTTCTGGTCCAAGCGTATCTTGTCTTTACCACGAATTATTTCCCTTGGTTAACAATAATTGTAGTTTTACCAATATCCGCAGGTTCTTTAATTTTCTTTCTTCCTCATAGAGGAAATAAGTTAATTAAGTGGTATACAATGTGTATATGCATATTCGAACTCCTTCTAACAACTTATGCATTTTGTTATCATTTCCGATTGGACGATCCATTAATCCAGCTGGCGGAAGATTATAAATGGATAAATTTTTTTGATTTTTACTGGAGATTGGGAATAGATGGACTTTCTATAGGGCCCATTTTACTTACAGGATTTATCACCACTTTAGCGACTTTGGCGGCTTGGCCAGTTACTCGAGATTCACGATTATTTCATTTCCTGATGCTAGCAATGTACAGTGGTCAAATAGGATCATTTTCTTCTCGAGACCTTTTACTTTTTTTCATTATGTGGGAGTTCGAATTAATTCCCGTTTATCTACTTCTATCCATGTGGGGGGGAAAGAAACGTCTGTACTCGGCTACAAAATTTATTTTGTACACTGCAGGGGGTTCCATTTTTCTATTAATAGGAGTTTTGGGTATCGGTTTATACGGTTCTAATGAACCAACATTAAATTTTGAAACATTAGCTAATCAATCATATCCTGTCGCACTGGAAAGAATATTCTATATTGGATTTCTTATTGCTTTTGCTGTCAAATCGCCGATTATACCCTTACATACGTGGTTACCAGACACCCACGGGGAGGCCCATTACAGTACTTGTATGCTTCTAGCCGGAATTTTATTAAAAATGGGAGCATATGGATTAGTTCGTATCAATATGGAATTATTACCCCATGCTCATTCCATATTTTCTCCCTGGTTGATAATAGTGGGTACAATACAAATAATTTATGCAGCTTCAACATCTCTTGGTCAACGAAATTTAAAAAAAAGAATAGCCTATTCCTCCGTATCTCATATGGGTTTCATAATTATAGGAATTGGTTCTATAACTGATACGGGACTCAACGGAGCTATTTTACAAATAATATCTCATGGATTTATCGGTGCTGCACTTTTTTTCTTGGCAGGAACGAGTTATGATAGAATGCGTCTTGTTTATCTCGACGAAATGGGCGGAATGTCTATTTCGATTCCAAAAATATTTACGATGTTCAGTATCTTATCGATGGCTTCTCTTGCATTACCGGGCATGAGTGGTTTTGTTGCGGAATTGATAGTCTTTTTTGGAATAATTACCAGCCAAAAATATTTTTTAATGCCAAAAATACTAATTACTTTCGTAATGGCAATTGGAATTATATTAACTCCTATTTATTCATTATCTATGTCACGTCAAATGTTCTATGGATACAAGCCATTTAATGCCCTAAGTTCTTATTTTTTTGATTCTGGCCCACGAGAGTTGTTTGTTTCGATCTCTATCTTTCTACCCGTAATAGGTATTGGTATTTATCCGGATTTCGTCCTCTCATTATCAGGTGAGAAGGTCGAAACTATTCTATCTAATTTTTTTTATAGATAGTTTTCATGAATTCATGAATAAAACAAAAAAAAAAAAGTGAATCCTATGATTTTTTAAAATTGTTCGTTGTACAATGAAAAAAAAAGAAATAAGTCTTTTTTCTTCTCTTAAGTTAAGTAAAAAAATAAGTTAAGTAAATAAAAGAATTAAATTGAATTTTAATCAGGCATTTTTGGCTTTTGTTAGAACCTTTTGAATCAAGTAGTGGAGTGATTCAAAAGGTTCTTGACAGCTTACAATAAGTTTTCTTATATATACGCTGTCCTCCGTTAGTATTTGTTAGGCTTAGCCTCTTTAGTCAATTCAATTAGATGTTAATGTAAATGAACCATAACTATGTAAACCTATTCCTAATAGATTGACCCCAAAATAGCATATCCAAATTATAAGAAATCCCATAGAAGCCACAAGTGCGGAATTTACACCTTCAAAATTTTTATTTGTTCGGGTATGTAAATAAATCGCGAATACGGTCCAAGTAATAAATGCCCAAGTTTCCTTTGGGTCCCAATTCCAATATGATCCCCACGCCTCATTAGCCCATACAGCTCCTGAAAGAATTCCTATGGTTAAAAAGATAAACCCGAGACTAATTATACGATAACTCCAACGATCCAATTGTTGAGTCAATTGATACCTGGAATAATTTTTAGAAGAAAGAAAATAAGTGTTTAGTAAAACATTGCTTCTTTCATTCATGTATTGGATTTCGCCAAATGAAAATGACTGATTTAATAAATTATTCTTTTTACTAATAATCTTTGTGGCTTTTCGAAATGTAATGACTAGAAGAGCTACTGATAATAATGATCCACATAAAAGAGCTGCATAGCCTAATACCATCATACTTACGTGCATCATTAACCACTGGGATTGGAGAGCGGGTGCTAATATTGCGGATTGATGCATTTTGGTTAAAAGACCCGAGGTGGCAAAGCCTTGGGTAAAAATAGCACTTGGCGCGGTTATTACGCTTAAATTATTTTTACGCTTTTTTTTTTTTAATTTAAAATAGGAAACCATATGAATAAGGGAGAAACCCCATGAAAGAAAGATTAATGATTCATATAAATCACTTAATGGGAAATGTCCTGAATAAAGCCAACGGGTGACTAATAATCCTGTTATACAGAAAAAGGTAACTATCATACCCTTTTCTGATGAATCATATAGTCCTACGACTTCATCTACTAATAAGAATAAGGTTAAAAAATAAATTGTAATTACAATTGAAACGACTGAAAAAGATATATGAGTTAATATATGCTCTAAAGTTGAAAAAATCATAAAAAAAAAAATGATGAAAAAAGCGAGGGTTTCTCGATTTTATGGAATGGAAATCAGGAATTAAATTCATTATAGGACTTATTCTATCTCTTTTAGAAGATACTATGCCGCCACTCGGACTCGAACCGAGATGCTCTAGCACTGCTTCCTAAGAGCAGCGTGTCTACCGATTTCACCATAGCGGCTTGCTCGAAATCATAATAACCCATTTTTTATTCAATCGTCGAGATTGAAGGTGAAGGGGTCAATTCAATGTAAAATATCAAATTTTTTAGGAAACATTTAATTTAAATTGATATTGATGAATAATAACTCGTTGAAATAGCAATTTGAAGGTTCAAAAGGAATCTTTATTATTTATCGTATCATTTTATTTAATTATCATATTTCATTTTATTTAATTATCATATTTCATTTTTAATTAGTTCGTCAATAGAGATTTTTTAGTTTGTGTTTTCCTAAAAGAGAACTCCTTTATTTTATTGTAACGAAACTAACTAGTTGTAACTTCAATTCATAGATAAAATTCAACAAAACAAAAAAGGGTTCTTTATCATTTTCATTTTTTAATGATTCATTTCTCATTCTTTTGTATGATTTTTATGAATCCATAAAAAAAAAATGCTTATCAATTGAATGAATAAATGAATAAAAAAATATGATTTTTAGAGATCACAATTTGAGCACCACATCCAACGATTTCAAAAGATTTATGTAATTTGGATAGCTTTGTATTAATCGTTAGGACTTTGCGTTTTAAGGATTTATCAAACCAACTAGATATTGGGTTGTACACGTTATATAAAAAGCGTTTTGATTCTGGTCATAATTGTACCATACTTCAAAAAAGTATTTCGAATTTCGAATTCGAAAAATATGTCTTGATTCATCTTCTTAATACAAGCATAGGATTTTTTTAGATCACTTAAAATTGATACATTATTTGTATATCCACTAAATTAGAAAGGGGGATTTTCTCAAGTGGGTTCAAAACAAGGGAAGGATATATAGTAATTCAGAGAAATAATGATTTATAAAGTTACAAAATTTAAACTTAATTTCTTAATTTAATGGATTAGTTTCGACAACCCAGTTAAAGCTCTTATGTATGTGCTCCCATTCCCATATAGTATAAATATAAAAATTATTAATTATTATTATATTATTTATTATTATTATTTAATTATTATATTATTTATTATTATTATTTAATTATTTATTATTCAAAATTGAATATTATAAAATATTATAAAAATAACAAATTATTAGAACACTAATATAACAAATGGGCGATGGGGAAAATAAGAATCCCCACCCCGGAAACGAAAAAAAAAAGATATTCAAAAATTAAAAAAAGAAAACCTTTGTATCTTATTCGAGTTAAACCAATTCAGATTACTCCAAATTTATTTGTGGTACAAAAAAAGTTTTTGAATTACCCGTAGAAAGGGATTTCGCTAATGAAAAAGCTTTCAACGCCGCCCGATATCCTTTCTTTTTCCAAACATTTTTTCGAATACGCTTTTTTGATGTAGAAGTACGTTTTTTTGGAACTGCCATTCAAAAAAAAGGTTATTCAATGCTATAGTTGGATGTCAAAGACATCTATTTATTTTTATTAAAAAAAAAAAAATGAATAGAGACGGGAAAATCACATAAAATGCTTCTTTCTATTCTAGAAAAAGGTTATTCAATGCTATAGTTGGATGTCAAAGACATCTATTTATTTTTATTAAAAAAAAAAAAATGAATAGAGACGGGAAAATCACATAAAATGCTTCTTTCTATTCTAGAACAAAAAAAACAATATGATATAACCTTTTTTATTTATATTCCATACACTAAAAAAAAAAGAAGAATTTGTATTTGTATTTAATTTATTGGTACCTTTCTTTTTTATATCTCCATTCAAATCTATAGGATATAGGATAAATTAGGATCTATATCTATTATGATATATAAATCGAATTGATGAAATCAAAAAACGTAAAAAAAAGGTCTTTCCTTTTCTCTTTTCTATACTCTGCCTATTTTTTTGTCTTCCTACGTTTAGAATTTATACATGAAAAATACATCAAAACAAAAAGTATAAAAAACCACTTTATTTACCTACGCAAACTAAAATTTTTTTCTATAGTAATTTTTACTTTAATTATATGTAAATATAAATGTAAATAGAAAGAAAATATCGGATAGTAATTTTTACTTTAATTATATGTAAATATAAATGTAAATAGAAAGAAAATATCGGATAGTCTTTCTCACAAGACTAAATTCATTTATTGTAATGGAAGACAATCACTCAGTTCCGCGATGAAAGAAAATGAATTAATAAGTTCGAATAAACAAACTCAAATAATTCGTTTGAATTTGAAGTTCTAGGACATCCTATGATTCATATCAAAATCAAGTACTTTTCTGGTGGAATTCTTTGTATTCTTGATCAATGTATATCACTCAGTTCCGCGATGAAAGAAAATGAATTAATAAGTTCGAATAAACAAACTCAAATAATTCGTTTGAAAAAATGAAAAAAAAAAAGAATTCTTTTTTTTTTCATTAGTAACTCGGCGATATAATTTGATTACTTCTAACTTCGAAATTTTAATATTTTTGAAATAGTTGAGAAAGATTAAAAAATTAACAATAGAAAATTCCAGCTAACTTTGTAATATCTTGATTTTTTATTGCTCCCTTTCAATCATTCAATCAAAAGAGATAAGAGCCGGTGAATCAGAAACGATTAATTAAGAAAGACTAAGAAAAAAAGTTTTTATGGAGCATGCATATCAATATTCATGGATCATACCTTTTGTGCCACTTCCCATTCCTATTTTAATAGGAATGGGACTCCTGCTTTTTCCGACGGCAACGAAAAATCTTCGTCGTATGTGGGCTTTTCCCAATATTTTATTGTTAAGTATAGTTATGATTTTTTCGGTTGATCTGTCTATTCAGCAAATAAATGGAAGTTCTATCTATCAATATGTATGGTCTTGGACCATCAATAATGATTTTTCTTTCGAGTTTGGCTACTTTATTGATTCACTTACCTCTATTATGTCAATATTAATCACTACTGTTGGAATTTTTGTTCTTATTTATAGCGACAATTATATGTCTCATGATCAAGGATATTTGAGATTTTTTGCTTATATGAGTTTGTTCAATACTTCAATGTTGGGATTAGTTACTAGTTTGAATTTGATACAAATTTATATTTTTTGGGAATTAGTTGGAATGTGTTCTTATCTATTAATAGGGTTTTGGTTCACACGACCCGCTGCGGCAAACGCTTGTCAAAAAGCGTTTGTAACTAATCGGATAGGCGATTTTGGTTTATTATTAGGAATTTTAGGTTTTTATTGGATAACGGGAAGTTTCGAATTTCAAGATTTGTTCGAAATATTTAATAACTTGATTTATAATAATGAGGTTCATTTTTTATTTGTTACTTTATGTGCCTCTTTTTTATTTGCCGGCGCCGTTGCTAAATCTGCGCAATTTCCTCTTCATGTATGGTTACCTGATGCCATGGAGGGGCCTACTCCTATTTCGGCTCTTATACATGCTGCCACTATGGTAGCAGCGGGAATTTTTCTTGTAGCCCGCCTTCTTCCTCTTTTCATAGTTATACCTTACATAATGAATCTAATATCTTTGATAGGTATAATAACGGTATTTTTAGGGGCTACTTTAGCTCTTGCTCAAAAAGATATTAAGAGGGGGTTAGCCTATTCTACAATGTCCCAACTGGGTTATATGATGTTAGCTTTAGGTATGGGGTCTTATCGAGCCGCTTTATTTCATTTGATTACTCATGCTTATTCGAAAGCATTGTTGTTTTTAGGATCCGGATCAATTATTCATTCCATGGAAGCTGTTGTTGGGTATTCGCCAGAGAAAAGCCAGAATATGGTTTTGATGGGCGGTTTAAGAAAGCATGCGCCCATTACACAAATTGCTTTTTTAGTGGGTACGCTTTCTCTTTGTGGTATTCCACCCCTTGCTTGTTTTTGGTCCAAAGATGAAATTCTTAGTGACAGTTGGTTGTATTCACCGATTTTTGCAATAATAGCTTGGTCCACCGCCGGATTAACAGCATTTTATATGTTTCGGATTTATTTACTTACTTTTGAAGGACATTTAAACATTCATTTTCAAAAATATAGTGGCAAAAAAAGTAGCTCTTTCTATTCAATAAAACTATGGGGTAAAGACGAGCAAAAAATGATTAACAGAAATTTTCGTTTATTTCCTTTATTAACAATGAATAAAAACGAGAAGCCATATACAATTGGTGGTAATGTCAAAAAAAGGGCTCTTATTACTAATTTTGCTAATTTTGGCTACAAGAAGGCTTTTTCTTATCCTCATGAATCAGATAATACTATGCTATTTCCTATGCTTATATTGGTTCTATTTACTTTATTTGTCGGAGCTATAGCAATTCCTTTGAATCAAGAAGGAATGCATTTGGATATATTATCCAAATTATTAACTCCATCTATAAATCTTTTACATAAAAATTCAAATGATTTTGAGGATTCGTATCAATTTTTAACAAATGCAACTTTTTCGGTAAGTATAGCTTGTTTCGGAATATTTACAGCATTCCTTTTATATAAGCCTTTTTATTCATCGTTACTAAATTTGAACTTACTAAATTCGTTTGCGAAAAAGGGTCCTAAAAGAATTTTCTTGGATAAAATAATATATTTGATATATGATTGGTCATATAATCGTGGTTACATAGATACGTTTTATTCAATATCCTTAACAAAAGGTATAAGA